TGATAGAACAAGCACAATCAGAAAGAAAACAAAGAGTCTTACAAAAGAAAAAAACATCAACACCAAGAAAAGAAGTAGTCCTAACAAAACAAGTTATAGTTATAATGGAAAAGAAAAATCACCAAAAATTTTTTGGAAAATATTAAAAATAAAAAAAAGAAGAAATCGATTAATCTATAAATTAGATTTGTTTATAAAAATTTTCATTAAAAGAATATACATCGATATCTTTCTATGTATCATTCATATTGCTAGAATTCCTACACAACTAGTTCTTGAATCAAGAAATTTTTGTTTTGATAAATACATTTACAATAATAAAACAAACCAAGAAATAAAAAACAAAAAAGAAATTAACTTTATTTCGACTCTAAAAAGTGAACTTTACAATATTAAGAATAGTAAGAGGAATTCACATCTTTTTTTTGACTTATCCTCTTTATCACAAGCATATGTATTTTACAAATTATCACAAACCCACGTTATTAATTTGTATAAGTTAAGATCTATTTTTGAGTATCATGGAACTCCCGTTTTTCTTAAGACTGCAATAAAAAATTATTTTGTAACACAAGGAATATTTCATTCCGAATTAAGACATACAAAACTTTCAAGTTCTGAAACGAATCAATGGAAAAACTGGTTAAGAGGTCATTATCAATACAATTTATCTCAGATTAGATGGTTTGAATTAATACCACAAAAATGGCGAACTACAATAAATGAAGGTGGTATTACCCAAAATAAAGATTTAACAAAATGGAATTTGTATGAAAAAGATCGATTACTTTATCACAAAAAACAAAAGGATTTTAAAGTATATCCATTACCAAACCAAAAAGATAATTTTCCAAAATACTATATATATAATCTTTTATCATATAAATCTATTAATTATGAAATTAAGAAGTCCTCATATATTATTTATGGATCACCATCAGAATTAAATAACAACCAAAAAATTACTTTTAATTACAACAATTATAAACAAAATTTATTTGAAAGCCTGGAGGAAATTCCTATCAATCATTATCTAAAAAAGGGCGATATTTTGTATATGCAAAAAAATCCAGATAGAAAATATTTTGATTGGACAATTCTAAATTTTTTTCTAAGACAAAAAATGGATATTGAGGCCTGGACCAAAATGGATTATAGCAGTAATATAAATACTAAGCTTGGAAGTAAGAATTACAAAAAAATTGAGAAAATGGATAAAAACGATATTTTTTATCTGATGATTCATCAAGATTTAGAAATAAATCCAATCAATGACAAGAAACTCTTTTTTGATTGGATGGAACTGAATGAAGAAATCCTAAACCCAATATCGACAAATCTGAAACTTACGTTCTTCCCAGAATTTGTGCCACTTTATAATGTATACAAAAAAAAACCATGGATTATACCAAGCAAATTACTTCTTTTAAATTTAAATAAAAAGAAAAACATCAATGAAAAGAAAAAATTCCATTTTTTTAGACCATCAAATGAAAAAATAAATTTTGAATTAATGAATCGAAATCAAGAAGAAAAAGAACCCGCGGGCCGAAGAGGCCTTGGATCATATTCACAAAACCAAGATAAAATGAAAAAACAATATAAGATCCGAAATAAGATGAGACCAGAAATAATTTTCTTACGGAAACACTATTTGCTTTTTCAATGGATAATAGACGATGGTTTAATTCCGAATTTAACTGAAAGAATGATCAATAATATCAAGATATATTGTTACTTGCTTGGACTGATAAATCCAAGAGATACTACTATATCGTCTATTCAAAGGAAAGAAATAAATCTGGATATAATGGTGATTCGAAAAAAATTGACTCCTATAGAATTGAATAAAAAGGGGATATTTTTTATCGATCCCATTCGTTTGTCTGTAAAAAACGACGGATACTTTATTATATATCAAACCGTAGGTATATCGTTGGTTCATAAAAGTAAGTACCAAACTCCTCAAAGATATCGAGAACAAAGATATATCAATAAAAATAAATTGGATGAATCTATCCCAAGATATCTAATAATAATTCGAAAGAGAGACAAAAAACATTATGATTTTATCGTTCCTGAAAAGATTTTATCATCTAGACGTCGTAGAGAATTGAGAATTCTAATTTCTTTCAACTCAAAGAATATAAATAGTGTGGATAAAAATCGAGTATTTTGTAACAAAAAGAACATAAAAAACAGGAATCCTTTTTTGGATCAAAAAAAGCATCTTGATAGAGATAAAAATGACTTAATTAAATTAAAGTTATTTCTTTGGCCTAATTATCGATTAGAAGACTTAGCTTGTATGAATAGATATTGGTTTAATACCAATAATGGAAGCCGTTTTAGTTTGTTAAGAATATATCCACAATTAAAAATTGGTTGATGGTACATTTTTCCTATATATTCTGTACCATATAGAAAAGCAAACAAATGCACATATGCCCTGTCTTACGTCCTAGTCTAATATTAGATATTTTTTATTTAATACTAAGTCAATGACGTATCAATTTGTTTGGATAAAATCTATAAAATAAACGAATATATGGAATATTCCGAATTTTCGGTCTAAATAATTTTACGTTGTAAGTGTAAAAACGTACCATCTACTTTTTTATCCCTGTCCAACTAAAATTAAAATTCTTGTGTATACTAATTACTACATTAAAATGACTAATATTATTATTACTGATCAAATAAAATATTTTATATGTAAATTAAAGGGTAGAAGGAGCTTTTTTTATGATAAAAAATCCATTCAGTGCAATTATTTTGAAAGAGGAAAACGAAGACAACAAGGGGTCTGTTGAATTTCAAGTAGTGAGTTTCACCAATAGGATACGGAGACTTACTTCACATTTGGAATTGCACAAAAAAGACTATTTATCTCAGAGAGGTCTGCGTAAAATTCTAGGAAAACGTCAACGGCTGCTCGCCTATTTGTCAAAAAAAAATAGAGTACGTTATAAAGAATTAATCGGACAGTTGGAGATTCGAGAAACAAAAAATCATTAATTTTAAGAGTCGTTTTGAATTTTCGCTTAAATTTTGATGAACCTCTTTTCACTTTCAGCAATTCATGGAAGAATGAATCGGGAAAAAACCTATGACTGCACCAGCTACACGAAATGACCTTATGATAGTCAATATGGGCCCTCAGCACCCATCAATGCACGGTGTTCTTCGACTCATTGTTACTCTAGATGGTGAAGATGTTATTGACTGTGAACCGATATTGGGTTATTTACATAGAGGAATGGAAAAAATTGCGGAAAACCGAACAATTATACAATATTTACCTTATGTAACACGTTGGGATTATTTAGCTACTATGTTCACTGAAGCAATAACTGTAAATGCACCAGAGCAGTTAGGCAATATTCAAGTGCCTAAAAGGGCCAGCTATATCAGAGTCATTATGTTAGAGTTAAGTCGTATAGCTTCGCATTTGTTATGGCTTGGCCCTTTTATGGCAGATATTGGCGCACAGACCCCTTTCTTCTATATTTTTAGAGAAAGAGAATTGATATATGACCTATTCGAAGCTGCTACCGGTATGCGAATGATGCATAATTATTTTCGTATTGGGGGAGTCGCTGCTGATTTACCTTATGGCTGGGTAGATAAATGTTTGGATTTTTGTGATTATTTTTTAACAAGAGTTACTGAATATCAAAGGCTTATTACACGGAATCCTATTTTTTTAGAGCGAGTTGAGGGAGTAGGCATTATTGGCGGAGAGGAGGCAATTAATTGGGGTTTATCGGGACCAATGCTACGAGCTTCCGGAATACAATGGGATCTTCGAAAGGTTGATCATTATGAGTCTTACGATGAATTTGATTGGGGAGTTCAATGGCAAAAGGAAGGGGATTCATTAGCTCGTTATTTAGTACGAATCGGTGAAATGACAGAATCAATAAAAATTATTCAACAGGCTTTAGAAGGAATTCCGGGGGGGCCCTATGAGAATTTAGAAATCCGGCGCTTTGATAAAGTATGGGATCCCGAATGGAATGATTTTGACTATCGATTTATCAGTAAAAAACCTTCTCCTACTTTTGAATTGTCAAAACAAGAACTTTATGTGAGAGTCGAAGCCCCAAAAGGAGAATTAGGAATTTTTCTGATAGGAGATAAGGGTGTTTTTCCTTGGAGATGGAAAATCCGACCACCGGGTTTTATCAATTTGCAAATCCTTCCTCAATTAGTTAAAAGAATGAAATTGGCTGATATTATGACAATACTAGGTAGCATAGATATCATTATGGGAGAAGTTGATCGTTAAAATGATAATAGATACAACAGAAGTAGAAGTACAAGCTATCAATTCTTTTTTTAGATTGGAATCCTTAAAAGAGGTATATGAGATCATATGGATGCTTGTCCCTATTTTTACTCCTGTATTAGGAATCACAATAGGTGTACTAGTAATTGTTTGGTTAGAAAGAGAAATATCTGCGGGGATACAACAACGTATTGGCCCTGAATACGCCGGGCCTTTGGGAATTCTTCAAGCTTTAGCAGATGGTACAAAATTACTTTTCAAAGAGAATCTTCTTCCATCAAGAGGAGATACTCGTTTATTCAGTATCGGACCATCCATAGCAGTCACATCAATTCTACTAAGTTCTTTAGTAATTCCTTTTGGATATCGCCTTGTTCTAGCCGATTTAAGTATTGGTGTTTTTTTATGGATTGCCATTTCAAGTATTGCTCCCGTGGGCCTTCTTATGTCAGGTTTTGGATCAAATAATAAATATTCCTTTTTAGGTGGTTTACGGGCTGCTGCTCAATCAATTAGTTATGAAATACCATTAACTCTATGTGTGTTATCAATATCTCTACGTGTGATTCGTTAAGACATAAAATTTCCTCTATGTCTTTTCTTTCTAGGAAGTAAATTTCATGAGTTGAATATTACTTTTTATTTTTTATTCATCATTCGGGTTGATGAACTAAACCAGATAGTTATATGAGTGAAAAAAACAGTTTCT